GTTTGATTCTAAACATTTGGTCTGAGGTTTTTCGAAAATAAAAGCTTGTGAATCCTCGTCCGCATCTAGGATTCAAGGAAATATTATAATCTATTCTATTATAATCTATTCTATATATAGTAGGGAGCTTTTAAGACTTATGATTCCCTTCTATTACTATACTAAGGGACTGTCTAATGACTGGATCTTAGATTAGATTGTAGGGCCTGCTAAGAAATATGATTCTATTCATCATTTTGGAAAGGGTTGGAAGTTGCGTTATATATGACGGACTCGCGAGATGAACGCTGGGGTATCCAATCAATATTAGATTCGATGGATAATCTTTTTTTTATATAAAAAAGAAAGAATTTTTTTTCGATAACCCCTAGCCAAGCCCCCTACCCCTCAGAGATAATCGGGAAAGGGGGTATGGATTAGGGGAAATAGAGGTCTGTACTAGATAGTGATTTATCTTTTTTAGTGATTTCTCCCTTTCCGTTTTTACTTACGAGGGTCAACAAAAAAATAGGCCTTATTATTCACATGTTCCCATTCCCTTTGGATATTTTGCTTGTGTTTAATCTTTCCCCATTCGAAATCAGAATCAGATTGGTTTATCAATAGTGTTCGGACAAAATCCCCTTTTTTTGACTCTGCACCATTGATTCCACTATTATTAGTGAGGAATAATTCCTTTGTATTTATAGAGATAGGAGACATAATTTATATGGATATAGTAAGTCTCGCTTGGGCTGCTTTAATGGTAATCTTTACATTTTCCCTTTCACTCGTAGTGTGGGGAAGAAGTGGACTCTAGAAGTACTACTAAATTGAGTTGAGGAATCAAACCGTATCACTTGTTTTATAGATCGTTCTGCAACGCGTTTTGAACTATATAAAATCAAAATATCTGAATTTCGAATTTCATTGGAGTCAAATGGAGTAATCTATGATATGAATCATACTATTTCAATCAATGGAATTGGCTCTTACCATCTTTATAGATGGATACTGAGGAAGACCGGACCCCTTTTTTTGTGTGATTGCTTTTCCTTTTTACTGTTCAAAGAACAAGTGGTTTTGTTAAGTGTATACGAGCTTTCTATGAGAAATGATATGATAGATAGTAGTTATCTAACGAGAGACTATGCAATAAAATAATAAGATCTTGCTTCGGACGAATCACATATTGGGCATTTAGCGCTTGGTTTCTAATCTTATAAAGGCGATTTCTGCTTTATCGACTTTTTTCATATCATGGTTTGGGCATTAAAAATAAGCGAGGTTTCCTCTTCTTTATTAGGAAAAGGAATTATAATCCTAAAATAATTCTTATCTTATATTGATAGGAACAACTAGATGTAGCAAATAAATAGAATTGGGTGTTATGTCAATTCTATACAATATGTTATGTCAATTCCATACAATATATGGAATTAATAGAATATATTACATGATCATAATTTGTAGATTGATCTTATAGAATCTATCTTGATTCTAGATTAAAACTTTATAGAATAAGAGATCGATAGTATGGTAGAAAGAAGGATTCATCTATTTCTTTCTTACCATACTATCAAATTAATAGAATACTGCCGATTAAAGTCCCCTCATTTCATTTAAGTTAAGACGCAAAATTGGAATCCTTTTCATTTGACTTCGTCAATTTTTGATAAGAACTCAGAAGGAAAGTTTTATTCAAATTCATTTGAAAATTCAAATGAATTAATCATTTTGACTAACTGTTTTTACATAAATGATAAGTAGAAAGGCGGTAGGAACTAGAATGAATAGTGCAGTAGCAATAAATGCAAGAATATTTACTTCCATAATCTCGTCGGTTTTTTTACTTCACAATAACTCGGGATTTAATCCCATAGAGATGATAAATCTTTCGTCTGTAAATTCAATGAATGAATTACCTTTCAATGATCTTGAATGGGATAAATATCATGAATAACAATATATGATCTATCAAATCAACTCGTAGTCGAGACTTGAATAGTATAACATAGGAAGTTCTTTTATCCATACCAAAAAATAATTTGGATTTCTGAACCAATTCATCCAAAATTCCTTGTATTTATTATTCGTTTCCTTGTTTTTTTCTATAACTTATCTTGCGTCTTGCTTGGATAATCCTCTGATGAAGTATTATTAGATTGCCTTTCCACTTCGATTAGTCACATAGTTACAAATCTAAACAAACAATAAACGCGAAATGGAAAACATAGGAAAGAAAAAAGAAAGACTCCTTTTTGCTTGGGAATGAAATTATGCCCCCCGACACCCTTTGACTATGTTCTATGAAAGGGTGAAATGAATAGATGTATTTATTGGATATTGGATCCGCCGGGACTGGCGGGGCTCGAACCCGCAGCTTCCGCCTTGACAGGGCGGTGCTCTGACCAATTGAACTACAATCCCAGGAAAATAAGGGATCTAGCAGAAGATTTTCTTCTTTTTTAGCTTCGTATGCGGTATTTCTGAAGGACAAGGTTGGTTATACCATCTTATG